TCCGTTGTAAATAAATGATCTTATCATAGATCCACTGTGGTCTTGAAATTATATAATAATGGAAACAGCAACCCTAGTCGCCATCTCTATATCTGGTTTACTTGTAAGTTTTACTGGGTATGCTTTATATACTGCTTTTGGGCAACCCTCTCAACAACTAAGAGATCCATTCGAGGAACACGGGGACTAAAAGAGCCTCCCAATATTGGGAGGCTCTTTACCTCTTTATTTCAATTAAGATATCAAAAAATCATTTTACCTTTTTAGTTTGAATTTTCGGCGGTTCTCGAAAAAAAATAGCGAAAAAAATTATTCCTAAAGTTGAGACTAAAAGGAATGTATAAACCAATGCTTCCATAAATTCAATTGTGGTTTACAATTATAGCTTTCATACCTGTTTATTTTGGAGCGTCTCCCGGATAAAAAAAGACCAAAATTCAAAGAAAAGGTGGCGATTCAAATTAAGATATCTACATACCCTATGGAAAATTACAAAACGAAAATAGAGGCGAAAACTAAGAGATCAAATATTATATCAGACTACTTGTCTTTTTGTAGTTGGATCTCCAAGTTTTTGGAATGCTCCAAATTCCACTTGAGCATCTAAATCTGGATCAATCCCAGCAAAAACATCCCTGAACAAAGTTCGAGCACCATGCCAAATGTGTCCGAAGAAAAAGAGCAGAGCGAACGAAGCATGTCCAAAAGTAAACCAACCCCTTGGACTACTACGAAAAACACCATCGGATTTCAAAGTAGCACGATCTAATTCAAAAATTTCGCCTAATTGAGCACGTCTAGCATATTTTTTGACAGTAGCAGGATCACTATAACTGACTCCATTTAGTTCACCACCATAGAACTCAACAGTTACGCCTACTTGTTCGACACTATACTTCGACTCTGCCCTTCGAAAAGGAACATCGGCTCTAACAATCCCATCTCCGTCTACCAAAACAACTGGAAATGTTTCAAAAAAAGTAGGCATACGGCGTACAAAAAGTTCACGCCCTTCTTTATCTCTAAAGATAGGATGTCCTAACCATCCAACAGCTATTCCATCCCCGTTGTCCATCGAACCTGCTCTGAACAATCCACCTTTTGCAGGATTATTGCCAATGTAATCATAAAAAGTTAATTTTTCGGGAATTTTAGACCAAGCTTCGGATAAATTTTGCTTTTCGGCTAGCCCGGCACTAACTCTTCGATATATTTCTTGCTGGAAGTATCCTTGATCCCATTGATAACGAGTGGGACCAAATAATTCAATCGGGGTAGTTGCTGAACCATACCACATAGTTCCAGCAACAACAAACGCTGCAAAAAAGACAGCAGCGATACTACTGGAAAGGACAGTTTCAATATTTCCCATACGTAATCCTTTGTATAAACGTTGGGGCGGACGGACGCTAAGATGAAATAGGCCCGCCAATATGCCCAATGTACCCGCTGCAATATGATGAGAAGCTATTCCTCCCGGAACAAAGGGATCAAAACCTTCCACACCCCATGCTGGACTTACTGGTTGTACCTTTCCAGTTAATCCATAAGGATCGGAGACCCATATTCCAGGACCATACAATCCGGTTACATGAAAAGCGCCAAACCCAAAGCAAGCTACCCCTGAGAGAAATAAATGAATTCCAAAGATCTTGGGCAAATCCAAAGATGGTTTTCCTGTACGCTCATCAAAAAATATTTCTAGATCCCAATACACCCAATGCCAAATAGCTGCTAAGAAACACAAGCCAGAAAACACAATATGCGCCCCAGCCACACCTTCATAACTCCAAATACCCGGATTGCTTATAGTTACTCCTGTGATATTCCAACCACCCCACGAATTGGTTATTCCTAAACGAGTCATGAACGGTATAACGAACATACCTTGTCTCCACATCGGATCAAGAACGGGGTCAGAGGGATCAAAAACTGCTAATTCATATAGAGCCATCGAACCAGCCCAACCAGCAACCAACGCTGTATGCATTATATGGACAGACAGCAAACGACCGGGATCATTCAATACGACGGTATGAACACGATACCAAGGCAAACCCATGGAAATACCCCTTTATTCACGAAAACTAAACACTATGTAACTTTATTGCACTGGAAAAACTATGTTATGGATCTCCCTTTTTAAGTGGAGAAAGAATTACTTTTTTTTTTTTTTTTAGTATTTTAGTAATAATATAACAATTCTGTTTGTAGGAACAAAAAAAAGAGAAGCAAATCTATTTTATACCAGATAAGTACCAATACGCAACGGGTAGCTGACTCCATTTTCTATGAACGAACACATATAAATTTGTTCATCATTCAAAGGACTTATTCGTAATAATTTGACTCTATTCGATTTGTCTTCCTTAATATTTTATATATTTCTTTTTTCTATTTTTATAAAATTTTTCGAAATTCTAAATAGAAATTCTAATAGAAATCCACGTATAAAATATTACAAAATATTACGAAAATATTAGTAAATTATAAAGGTCAATATTCTTAAAACAAAAAATTCATTCTTACGTTTTCATCTCAAAGTGAAATAGAGTACTTAATCTTTTTTCTTTCATTTAATGCCTATTGGTGTCCCAAAAGTCCCTTTTCGACATCCTGGAGAAGACGATTCACTTTGGATTGACTTATAGTGCGACTTGTCAGATATATTGGGTCATACGGAATTCCCCCGTTCTCTCACCCGATTGAGATATCCCTCTGTTTCGCCCAAGAAAGATTGATTAAATCATCAAAAATTTGAAGCGTGAAGTGCAATCAAGTTCAATTAAATCTATGCTTTTGAGGTACTCAAATTAATATTATCAATTAGAATACTTTATGGTTGCCTTGTTTAGACCAACAAAATGAAATATCCAGACTCCGTTTAGCAAATCCAATTGGTAATATATCTATTATCATTACTACTTGTATCATATTCTATATTATAAATTTTTTATAAATTTTGATTCGAACTGAAAATCATATTCAATCGAATAAAATAATATAATAAATACGTCAAATATTTGACAGAAACGTTAAATGAATTAAAAAAAACGAAGTTGTAACAAAAAGACGCGGTATTAGAGCATTTGCCCTATATGTGCAAATAAAAATCGGGCAGATCTTTACTCGGAGTAGAGCACAAACCTAAAAGAATTGAAGAAGCCCACTCAGGAACAAGAGAATGCCATCGTGATTTGAATTCAATCACGATGAACGAATACATCAATAAGAAGTTAATTTGATAAGTTTAATTAATTTTTTTGTAAGTAAACGCGTCAAAACTCATCTTTCTTAAAAAATAGAAGAAAAGACCCCGCATTCAAAATAAAGATTCAAAATAAAGGTTAACAAAGTACTCACTATCAAAAAAAAAAAGCAGGGCTAGAATCTAAACATTGATTCTTTTTTTTTTTTATTTTCGTTATTTTTGGTGAACCGTATGCATCAAAAGGTGCATGTACGGTTTCTAGAGGATAGAATTTTATCCTAATCAACCGACTTTATCGAGAAAGGTTACTTTTTTTAGGTCAAGGTGTTGATAGTGAGATCTCGAATCAACTTATTGGTCTTATGGTATATCTGAGTATAGAGAGCGAGACCAAAGATTTGTATTTGTTTATAAACTCTCCTGGCGGATGGGTAATACCCGGAGTAGCTATTTATGATACTATGCAATTTGTGCGACCAGATGTACAAACAATATGCATGGGATTAGCTGCTTCAATGGGATCTTTTATTCTGGTCGGAGGAAAAATTACCAAACGTTTAGCATTCCCTCATGCTTGGCGCCAATGGGTTTTTATTTGAAAGAAAAAAAACTATGCCTTCGCCATATGAAATATAAATATTAAGTAATAATAGCATGGCATTTCGAATTCGATATAGATATAAGAAATTTTTTTTAAACATTAGATTATGTATCGAAAGAGTCGTATGGGATATTAAGGGCCTTTCTGATTTTATTCTATCAGTAACCTCTTTCAGCGTCACAAACATTTTTGTTTTCGCACCGGAGGGCTCTTAACACTATTTATGTTATGAAAGAGTACAAAAAAAAGGTTCTATTATTATTTAATATAATATTATTATTTTTTTTTTTTTCAACTAAAAAAAAAAGAAACTTTGGGATTGCTAAATCACTGATAAAATAAAGCAACGGGACCACCATAGTATTTTTGCTTTTTACCTCTTCCCAAGGAAAGGGTGGTTATTGGAGCATTTACTGATTTAAGCCTAGATTTTTTTCGATGAAAGGTAAAATAAAAGTGAATTCTAGTGTGAAGCCGTATGCAATGTACAAACAATAACAATGCCTGTACGGTTGTTCAATTCTATCGTCTTTTCTTATTCTTTTTTATCTCTTCCCGGACCCTTCTTATTTATTATATTTCTATTATTTATTATAATATTTATATTATGAGAGCTAGACTAAACCTTTTTTTCTTATATGATCAGGGTAATGATTCATCAACCTATTGCTGGTTTTTATCAGGCACAAATAGCAGAATTTGTCCTGGAAGCAGAAGAACTGCTGAAACTGCGTGAAATCATCACAAGGATTTATGCACAAAGAACGGGAAAACCCTTATGGGTTGTATCCGAAGACATGGAAAGAGATGTTTTTATGTCAGCAACAGAAGCCCAAGCTCATGGAATTGTTGATCTTATAGCAGTTGCATAATAAATAGAAGAAATTTCATGCAAATCGCGATTTGATATTTTTTTTTACCGAAATTTCGATTTAATATTCTATTAATTTAATATTCTATTATTTAATATAGAAAAAATTCAGAATCATACGGTTACGATCGATCTAAACCAGCCCATTATGCATACGATTCAAAATGCCAACTATTAAACAACTTATTAGAAACACACGACAGCCAATTAGAAACGTTACCAAATCCCCCGCTCTTGGGGGATGTCCTCAGCGCCGAGGAACATGTACTAGGGTGTATGTGCGACTTGTTTAGATCATGAGCTTGGACAAAAGAGACAAAAGAAAGAAAAAATTTTTCCACTATCTGTGTCAGTACGGATGAATAGGATAGAATAGAAGAATGCCTTTCATTATCTAAAAAAAAAGATCTATCACATTCGTCTATTGTGTATCAAATTTATGGTTTCATTGGTGCAAATTCAATCACCTCAATTTTCAATTTAAAACAAGAAAGAATTTCCCATTGGTAACAAATGATTATCCATTAAGCAGGGAAAATCTTATTAAAAGTTAACAGGCTGAAAATTTATGCCCCTACTCTTGCAAGAACGGACTAAGAGGGTCAACGAATTAGCTAATCCTCATAATTAAATACCGTTACTATAATAGATAGATTTCCTTGTGAAAGACCTATTACTGGAGAATTCATAGGTAGAGCAAAAGAATGTGAACTGTACACGTTAACAATAGCATTGATTCAATGATTAAATGCAGGAGGGGCTCCGGTGTATAGAGAAGACCTCACCGTTTAAGAAAAGTAACCATAGAAACTATGGAACCCACTATTTATCTATTTCTATTTACTGCTTATTTATTATATTTTTGTTTGTGTTTGAGACATAATATCAATACAGTTTCTTATTCTTATTTCGAGAAGAAATGTCTACAAAAAAAAAAAAATAAAAAATCGTGGTTGGGAAGGTTATAGTAGCAAAAGCCGTTGGAATTATTATTTTATACATTGGAAAAATCCGTTTTGTTATTATAGAAAAGGGGAAAAAGAATAACTGAAAGAAAAGAAAGCAATTAGTTATTCATCAAAGTTTCGTGTACTCAATGACCAGAATTAGACGAGGATATATAGCCCGGAGACGTAGAACAAAAATTCGTTTATTCGTATCAAGCTTTCGCGGGGCTCATTCAAGACTTACTCGAAGTATTACTCAACAAAAAATAAGAGCTTTGGTTTCGGCCCATCGGGATAGAGATAGACAGAAAAGAACTTTTCGTCGTTTGTGGGTCACTCGGATAAATGCAATAATTCGCGAAAACAGGGTATCTTATAGTTATAGCAGATTAATAAATAATCTGTACAAGAGACAATTGCTTCTTAATCGTAAAATACTTGCACAAATAGCTATATTAAATAGGAATTGTCTTTATACGATTTCCAATGACATTAGAAAATAAGGAAATTGTAAGGAATCCATAGAATTTTTTACATGGAATTTCTTTTCAAGAAATTCCGGGAAGATAGAATAGAAACTCGTACGATAAAATATGATGATAATATGATCAAGTAAAGTAGTCAAACTAAACAAAACATTCAATAAAAAAAACGTTTCTTCTCCCCCAATTCGTTTTTTTTATTACGACACGAAAATCAAATTTGGATTTTCATTTTTTTTTTTTTTGAACAAAACATCAATCTATGGTTCAATTCAAATTGGAATTGTGATCCCATTTCAATTTGAGTAAGCCTATTTTGCTTGCTGGTTCTAAGATCAGTAGTTAGAGTGACCAACTCGCTTTTTTTCAAATTGTTTTTCATTATTAAGAAAAGGTAACAAAGATAAAATACGAGCTTGTTTTATAGCAATAGTAATTAATCGTTGTTGTTTTAAACTCAATCTATTCACCCGTCTAGATAATATTTTTCCTTGTTCACTAATAAATCGACTAATTAAACTCATGTTTCTATAATCAATTCGATCCCCCGATTGGATCGGGGGCAAACGCTTACGAAAAGATCGCTTGGACTTAGGGAAAAGTCGTTTGGATTTATCCATGGTTTGTTTATTCCTTATTTCAAAAATCCTATTTCGTTCAATTGGATCAAAAATGATTTCGAATTCAGAAATAGGATGTGTTTTTTTTTTTTATTTAATTTATATTATATATATATATTTAATTATATATTTCTAATTATATATTTCTATTAATATAATAATATTCTATTTAATAGAATATTTTAATTAATAGAATATATTCCTATTCAATAGAATATATTTCTCTATTTATTTAAAATATTTATTTAAAATCTAGTTATTTCTATTTATCTATATATAGAAATAGATATAATTCGAATTTCGAATATATATTAGCGTAATATATTATAGGATAATATATTCTATGCATAATATATTTATTATATTATTATATTATAGTAAGATAATATATATTCGATAAGATTCTATAGTATTCTTTCTATACTATATTATTCTATACTTAATATCTTCTTTATATCATTGTCATCTTCCTTGAAAAGGTGACACGCAAGCCATAGATTCCATCTATTTCTTTATCTCCCCGTGAATTGTATGTTTGTAACAATAGGGACAGAATTTTCTCAATTCCAATCGACTGGGCGTATTGTGTCGATTCTTTTGCGTAATATATCTCGAAATGCCTGTTGATTTCTTATTAACACTCTTTCGAACACAACCGCTACATTCTAAAATAATCCTTACTCGAACATCTTTCCCCTTGGCCATAAACCTCCTTGGGATTTTGGGATTTTTTATTCATTCAACTCTTCTATTTTCCGATCTGAAGGAACGAAGAAAGGAAGGAAAAAGAAGTGAAGTTGCTAACTCGAAATCCAAATTATCAAAAATTTCATTGCAACTAATATAGTTCTAATTATATTAATAATAAGTAATACAAAGATTTGAAACTCTATCTCAATTAGAAGTTTCGATGAGAATCACAGTAATTCATTTAAGCGTCTTGTAGAATACTGTTACACTAACTACATTTCTAACTACCTTCTCTTAATTTTAATTTAATTGAAGTTACTTTCACTGGAAGCGCGGACCCCGAGTTCCGAGTTTTACTGAAGTTGAATCCACTTTTTTTTCTTTTCTAACTTATTCAAATTAAATAAAAAAAAGAGGAGGGGGGTAGTAATCACAGATATAAAATTGTATCTCTAATCTTCTTCACCCTCTCCCCCACGCGTTGATAACTAGAATGAAAAAAAAGGCAATGTCAATCCATCGGGGAAAAAACGATTGATCTCTATCAATAGGCCTGCTAAAGACGCAAACCATAGAGTACTTATTAACGGTGCCACGGATAGATATGTTTTTAGATCTCGCATTTTGAATCCTCCTTCTTTATTGTTTCTTTATTGTAATGTAATAACTACTCTTTATTTTATTCTAATACATAATTCTAATAGATACAGAATCCGATTCTATGTAATTCAAGGCAACTTGCATTTCTTTTGTACACGGAATCTCTAATTCAAATTAAAATAAAATGTACAACAATTTCATAGATAAGATTTTCCTTTTCTTAAAAATAAAAAAGAAAGCGCCGCCCTTTTTTTTTTCTCGAGCATTAACGAAATTTGCGTAAGTTTCTTATTATATAATATATGATATGAGATCAAAAAGAAAAAATGATAATGGATATCAAAATGAAATAAAGTATGTGGAAAACAAAACAGGTATTCTTTACAATAACATTATAAATGAATTACAAAGGGATGTAGCGCAGCTTGGTAGCGCGTTTGTTTTGGGTACAAAATGTCACGGGTTCAAATCCTGTCATCCCTATCGATTACTTCGTCTCTGAGCAATAACAAAGGATCAATTGAGATTAATTAAAATTGAAAATGGGACATACTCTCAATTTTTAATATATATCATATTCTCTATATATAGTATAAGCATTCAAAATCGAGTAGAGGTAAAAAAAAAAAGACTCTTTTTTCCTTACAGTCTCCTTTTTTGTGATTGAGACAAGAAAGCGCTCTTAGTTCAGTTCGGTAGAACGTGGGTCTCCAAAACCCAATGTCGTAGGTTCAAATCCTACAGAGCGTGATTCTCTTTTTGGTTTGTTAGTTCCAAATTTATACGGAAAAATAGAAGAGCACTCTGAATTTGACCTCCTCCTTTCTTTAATCCGAAGAAGGTCAAAAAAAGCACGGTGTTAATTAATATTAATCAAAGGTCCAACTGATCACCACGTCTATATTGTAAATATGCAGTTACAAATAATCCCGCCAAAGTAATAGGAATTAGCCCCAAGACAATTCCAAAGAGCAAAACTTCAATCATTTCAATTTTTTTTTTTGAAAAAGGGAAAAAGAGAGGTAATATCTATCCTTAAATATTAAGCCATATTGACCAGAAATCTCAATAACCAAGAATTGGAAACGGACACGGTAAAGAACTAGAGACTAGGTGGAATACTACAGAAAATTTTTGTTTTGTTTTTATTTTTATAAACTGTTCATTCAATTAATTTCAAATAAGTCGTATCTTGCTCAGACCAATAAATAGAACTGAGGTTATAGTTAAAGCAGCTAGTAGAAAACCGAAAAAACTAGTTATAGTAGGCATGAAGGAGCTAAATAAACTTTTTTATACATATGCTTGTAAAGCAAAAGCACTTTCCTAAGTTCAATTTTTTGAAAGATAGGAGCATAAAGAAAAATACAAAATGAAAGAATAAGTTCAATTGAGAATTTTTTTATTGATTTTTTTTTATCAATCATTTATTAATCATTATCATAATAAATTTTCCACGGCACTAATAAAATAAGAGTGGTAGTGGTATAGATAGAAAAGGAAATCAATTTTTCATCTATACCATCTACTTAGACTTTCGTAATTCCGAATCAAATTAAGAGATTCATTAGTCAATTCTTGCAAAATAAAATAGAAAACAAATATTATTAATATTAGAATAAATATTCTAGATTACTATATTAGTAGAATTAGATAATTAGTTGAATATATTCTATTTATATTAAATTGAAATTGTATTATATTTCTAGTTTTTATTATATTAAATTTAAAATTGAAACTCTATTTCTATTAAATAGATAAATTGAAATTCTATTCTATTTCTAGTAAATTCTATTAATATTTAATTCTATTAAAATAATTAATATTAAAATATTTCTATTGAAAATTTCAAATTAAAATATTCAATTCTATTTTGAATTTTTTATTTGAAATTTTAACTAATTCTATTTTCAATTATATTACTTATTTATTATTCAAATTCTTTTTTATTTTATTAAATAAAATGAAAAAAAAAATT